TAGGAATGGGAAGTGGAACAAAAGGTATGATCCATGAATATTGATCTGCATGCTCCATAAAAACTTTTTTGTTATTCTTTCTTAATTAATCGTTTCTGATTCACCGGCTCTTATCTCTTTTGATTGAAAAGGAGCAATAAAATGATTGAAAAGGAGCAATAAAAAAATCGAGAGATTACAAAGTTAACTGGAATTTTCTATTCTTAATTTTTTAATCTTTCGCAACTATTTCAAAAATATTCAAATTTCGAAGTTAGAAGTAATCAAATGATCTCGCCGAGTTACTATAATGAAAAACAAAAGAATTCTTTTTTTCATTATAGTAATATTTTTCTGAAAATATCAATTATTATTTATTATTACATATTACAATAATTTCTATTTACAATAAGTTAGATACATCGATCAAAAATACAAAGAATTCCCCCCAAAAAAGTATGATATAAATCATAGGATGTCCTAGAACTTAAAAGAAAAACGAATTATTTGAGTTTGTTTATTCGAACTTATTAACTAGTTCATTTTCATCGCGGAACTGATTGATTGTCTTCCACTACAATAAATGAACCTTTTCTTGTAGGAAAGACTATCCGATATTTTCTTTATATTTACATATAATTAAAAGAAAAATGACTATTAATATAATAAAATATTCTTTTTTTTCAAAATTATGTATCCTTTAACAGATTAACTACGAGTCTCATTCGAATTTGGTTGAAAATGAAAATTAGGCATACCCTCTCTTCGAGCTTGACCAATTTATGGAAAAAATCAAATTCAAGTTTGCATAGGTAGATAAAATGGGTTTTACACTTTTTATTTTGATGTAGTTTTCATGTATAAATGGAGATGTATAAATTATAAATGTAAGACAACAAAAAACTGGGCGTAGATAGAAAAAGAAAGACTTTTTTTGCGTTTTTTTGATTTCATCAATTCGATTTATATATCATAATAGATATAGATCCTATTCTATCCTATAGATTTGAATGGAGATATAAAAAAGAAAGGTACCAATAAATTAAATACAAATTCTTCTTTTTTTTTTTCTGGATAGTGTATGGAATATAAATAAAAAAGGGGTTATATTGTTTTTTTGTTCTAGAATAGAAGCATTTTATGCGATTTTCCCATCTCTATTCATTTTTTATGCAATTTGTATTGTAGTATATATATAATTATAATATAATTTATAAAATCTATAGGAATAGATAAATAATGACATCAAAAGACCGATCGTTTTGTTTTAAAAATAGATGTCTTTGACATCCAACTATAGCACTGAATAACTTTTTTTTGAATGGCAGTTCCAAAAAAACGTACTTCTACATCAAAAAAGCGTATTCGAAAAAATGTTTGGAAAAAGAAAGGATATTGGGCGGCCTTGAAAGCTTTTTCATTAGCCAAATCTCTTTCTACGGGGAATTCAAAAAGTTTTTTTGTACGCCAAATAAATTTGGAGTAATCTGAATTGGTTTAACTCGAATAGGATACAAAGGTTTTACTTTTTTGAATTTTTGAATATCTTTTTTTTCATTTCCGGGGGGAGGATTCTTATTTTCCCCATCGCCCATTTGTATTTGTTATGTTAGTGTTATAATAATTTGTTATTTTTATAATATTCAATTTATAATAATAAATAATTAAATAATAGAATATAATAGAATAAGAATTTTTTTTTCTATTTATACTATAGCGGATCGCGGAGCACATATATATAAGAGCTTTAACTGGATTGTCGAAACTAACCCATTAAGTTTCAATTTTGTAACTTTATGAATCATTATTTCTCTGAATTACTATATCTCCTTCCCCTGTTTTCAACCCAATGGAGAAAACCCCTTTTCTAATTTAGTGGATATACAAATAATGTATCAATTTGAAGTGATCTAAAGAAATCCTATGTTTGTATAAGAAAATGTAATAAAATAAATCAAGACATATTTTTAGAATTCGAAATACTTTTTTGAAGTATGGTACAATTATGACAGGAATCGAAACGCTTTTCATATAACGTAACGGGTACAACCCAATATCTAGTTGGTTTGATAAATCCTTAAAACAAACGCAAAATGCTAACGATTAATACAAAAATTACATAAATCTTTTGAAATCGTTGGGTGTGGTGCTGAAATTGTGATCTCTAAAAATCATATTTTTTCATTCATTTATTCAGTCAATTAATAAGCATTTTTTTATAGTTTTTTATAGATTCATAAAAATCATACAAAAGAATGAGAAATGAATCATTAAAAAATGAAAATGATAAAGAACCCTTTTTTGTTTTGTTGAATTTTATCTATGAATTGAAGTTACAACTAGTTAGTTTAGTTCCAATAAAGGAGTTCTCTTTTAGGAAAACACAAAAATCTCTATTGACGACCTAATTAAATAGAAAGGATAATTAAATAAATAAAATGATACAATAAATACTAAAGATTCCTTTTGAACCTTCAAATTGCTATTTCAACGAGTTGTTATTTATCAATAAAAAATTAAATGCTTCCTAACAAATTTGACATTTTACATTGAATTGACCCCTTCACCTTCAATCTCGACGATTGACTAAAAAATGGGTTATTATGATTTCGAGCAAGCCGCTATGGTGAAATCGGTAGACACGCTGCTCTTAGGAAGCAGTGCTAGAGCATCTCGGTTCGAGTCCGAGTGGCGGCATAGTATCTTCTAAAAGAGATAGAATAAGTCCTATAATGAAAATGAATTTCATTCCTGATTTCCATTCCATAAAATCTTGAAACCCAGGCTTTTTTCATAATTTTTATGATTTTTTCAACTTTAGAGCATATATTAACTCATATATCTTTTTCAGTCGTTTCAATTGTAATTACAATTCATTTTTTAACCTTATTCTTATTAGTAGATGAAGTCGTAGGACTATATGATTCATCAGAAAAGGGCATGATAGTCACCTTTTTCTGTATAACAGGATTATTAGTCACTCGTTGGATTTATTCAGGACATTTCCCATTAAGTGATTTATATGAATCATTAATCTTTCTTTCATGGGGTTTCTCCCTTATTCATATGGTTTCCTATTTAAAATTTAAAAAGCGCAAAAATAAATTAAGTGCAATAACCGCACCAAGTGCTATTTTTACCCAAGGCTTTGCCACTTCGGGTCTTTTAACCAAAATGCATCAATCTGCAATATTAGCACCTGCTCTCCAATCCCAGTGGTTAATGATGCACGTAAGTATGATGGTATTAGGCTATGCAGCTCTTTTATGTGGATCATTATTATCAGTAGCTCTTCTAGTCATTACATTTCGAAAGGCCATAAAGATTATTGGTGAAAACAATAATTTTTCATTTTCGTTTGGGAAAATCCAATACATGAATGAAAGAAGCAATGTTTTACTAAACACTTATTTTCTTTCTTCTAAAAATTATTACAGATATCAATTGACTCAACAATTGGATCGTTGGAGTTATCGTATTATTAGTCTCGGGTTTATCTTTTTAACCATAGGAATTCTTTCGGGAGCCGTATGGGCTAATGAGGCGTGGGGATCATATTGGAATTGGGACCCCAAGGAAACTTGGGCGTTTATTACTTGGACCGTATTCGCGATTTATTTCCATACCCGAACAAATACAAATTTGGAAGGTGTAAATTCCGCACTTGTGGCTTCTATGGGATTTCTTATAATTTGGATATGCTATTTTGGGGTCAATCTATTAGGAATAGGTTTACATAGTTATGGTTCATTTACATTAAATTAACATCTAATTGAATTGAATAAAGAGGCTAGGCCTAACAAATACTAACACAGGACGGCGTATATATTATATATAAGTATAAGAAAACTTATTGTAAGCTGTCAAGAACCTTTTGAATCAAGTAGTGGAGCGATTCAAAAGGTTCTAACAAAAGCCAAAGATGTCTGATTAAAATTCAATTTAATGCTTTTACCTTTTTTACTTAACTTAAACTTAAGAGAAGAAAAAAGACTTCTTTTTTTTCTTTTTCATTGTACAACGACCAATTTTAAAAACCATAGGATTTGATTTTTTTTTATTCATGAAAACTATCTATAAAAATAATTATATAGAATAGTTTCGACTTTCTCACCTGATAATGAGAGAACGAAATCCGGATAAATACCAATACCTATTACTGGTAGAAAGATAGAGATCGAAACAAATAACTCTCGTGGTCCAGAATCAAAAAAATAAGAACTTGGAGCATTAAATAGCTTGTATCCATAGAACATTTGACGTGACATAGATAATGAATAAATAGGAGTTAATATCATTCCAATTGCCATTACGAAAGTAATTAGTATTTTTGGCATTAAAAAATATTTTTGGCTGGTAATTATTCCAAAAAAGACTATCAATTCTGCAACAAAACCACTCATGCCCGGTAATGCAAGAGAAGCCATGGATAAGATACTGAACATCGTAAATATTTTGGGAATCGAAACGGCCATTCCGCCCATTTCGTCGAGATAAACAAGACGCATTCTATCATAACTCGTTCCTGCCAAGAAAAAAAGTGCAGCACCGATAAAGCCATGAGATATTATTTGTAAAATAGCTCCGTTGAGTCCCGTATCAGTTATCGAACCAATTCCTATAATTATGAAACCCATATGAGATACGGAGGAATAGGCTATTCTTTTTTTTAAATTCCGTTGACCAAGAGATGTTGAAGCTGCATAAATTATTTGCATTGTACCCACTATTATCAACCAGGGAGAAAATATGGAATGCGCATGGGGTAATAATTCCATATTGATCCGAACTAATCCATATGCTCCCATTTTTAATAAAATTCCGGCTAGAAGCATACAAGTACTGTAATGGGCCTCCCCGTGGGTATCCGGTAACCACGTATGTAAGGGTATAATCGGCGATTTGACAGCAAAAGCAATAAGAAATCCAATATAGAATATTATTTCCAGTGCGACAGGATATGATTGATTAGCTAATGTTTCAAAATTTAATGTTGGTTCATTAGAACCGTATAAACCGAGACCCAAAACTCCTATTAATAGAAAAACGGAACCCCCTGCGGTGTACAAAATAAATTTTGTAGCCGAGTACAGACGTTTCTTTCCCCCCCACATGGATAGAAGTAGATAAACGGGAATTAATTCGAACTCCCACATGATGAAAAAAAGTAAAAGGTCTCGAGAAGAAAATGATCCTATTTGACCACTGTACATTGCTAGCATCAGGAAATGAAATAATCGCGAATCTCGAGTAACTGGCCAAGCCGCCAAAGTCGCTAAAGTGGTGATAAATCCTGTCAGTAAAATGGGCCCTATAGAAAGTCCATCTATTCCCAATCTCCAGTAAAAATCAAAAAAATTTATCCATTTATAATCTTCCGCCAGCTGGATTAATGGATCGTCCAATCGGAAATGATAACAAAATGCATAGGTTGTTAGAAGGAGTTCGAGAATGCATATACATATTGTATACCACTTAATTAGCTTATTTCCTTTATGAGGAAGAAAGAAAAGTAAAGAACCTGCAGATATTGGTAAAAATACAATTATTGTTAACCAAGGAAAATAATTCGTGGTAAAGACAAGATACACTTGGACCAGAAAAACCCGTGCTCAAAAAGGTTTTTTTTGAGCACGGGTTTTTTCAGTAAAAAAAATCAAATGGATTCAAAATGTATTCAACTAGGGTTTTCTGGACCGTATCAATAAGCTAGACCCATACTTCGAGTTGTTTCATGCCATAAATAAACTCGAACGCTCAAGAAATCCGTTGGACAAGCGGATTCACATCTCTTACAACCAACACAATCTTCTGTTCTTGGAGCGGAAGCAATTTGCTTAGCTTTACATCCATCCCAAGGTATCATTTCTAACACATCGGTGGGGCAGGCTCGGACACATTGAGTACACCCAATACATGTATCATAAATTTTTACTGAATGTGACATGGGATCTATAAATTTTTGAACATCATAAAATTTCAATCTAGTAAACTTGTAAATAAATATAGTTAAACACCAGATGAATCAACGATTTACCAGAAATTTTCTAATCAATTTCCTTCGGGATCAACTCATAAGAAAGGACCAAGATACTTTGATTTCTTACGTTTTCGAAAACATGATGTAGATTCCAACATATTGTACATGCTAATTCAAATTGGTGAATCTTATAATTTAATATTATTAATATTACTTATTCAACAAAGTTGATTGATTGATACGCGTTGATTTTCTGTTACGATAAATCGAGGACACAATAGCTGATCCAATAGCTGCTTCAGCGGCTGCAATAGCTATAACAAAAATTGAGAAAATATTTCCCTTTAATTGCCGACTATCAAAAAAATCAGAAAATGTTACAAAATTTATATTAACCGCATTCAGTATAAGTTCAAGACACATAAGGGCCCTAACCATATTTCGACTCGTGATCAATCCATAAATACCGATAGAAAATAAATAGGCACTCAAAACAAGTATATGTTCGAGCATCATTGACCAACTCCTTATCAATTTCGATTCATTATTAATATGAACAATAATTCAACAGATTTGATTGACTAGAGTATAACAAAAAAAAAGAATCTATTGGAAATATATCGAATCAACGAATTTCTATTTTATACACGAGCAATATTCAAATAGAATTCAAAGAAAATGGATGCGATAAGACAGAAAAAACAGAAAAAGGTTTCATTTTGATTGCTTGCTATTTCTAGTTAGAAAGATTTATTACTGACGAGCCACAGCAATTGCACCTATCAAAGCAACTAAAAGAATTATTGAAATGAATTCAAATGGAAGAAAAAAATCGGTTGCTAAATGAATTCCAATTTGTTGACTATTACTTATCAAATCTTGTTCTATAATTTGATTTGATCTTGTAGTCCAAATAATCCCGTACCATGATGTATCTAATATAGTAGTAATTAGCGAAACAAGAATACTTGTACAAACCAACGAAGTAAGGCCATTCCCAATGGTCCACAGATTAAAATCTTTATAATATTCTGAACCATTCATGAACATCACAGCAAATAGGATTAAAACATTTATGGCTCCCACATAAATAAGGAGCTGGGCAGCAGCTACAAAATGAGAATTTGAGAGAATATAAAATAAGGATATACAAACAAGAACCAATCCCAATGAAAAGGCAGAATAAATTGGATTGGTAAGTAATACCACTCCCAGGCCTCCTAATATAAGACCCGATCCCAGAAAAACTAAAAGAAAATCGTGTATTGGTCCAGGCAAATCCATTCTGTGTAAAATAAGAGATAAATAAATCGAAATGCTTTTCATGATCTTATTGACCCGACCAGGAATTTTTTTTTATGATACGTTCCTAATTGAATAAAATCCTAATCTATTAGGCGTGAATTGCTCTAAGCACAATTATTGGATAGTTTCGTTTTTGATTCTTTTTTGTTCAAAAGAAAAGGGTATTTTGTTTTTTGAAACTATATATTTCGAAATAATTACGAATATATTAATATATTTTAATTTTCAATAAAAAGGAATCCGAAATTCTTATCAACCTGTTAATTTGTAATTGAATTTTTATTTATTGACCAAAGGCCTCATTCTTTTTTTAATTCAAACCAAACAGTCTTTTAACTTAAACCAAAACGGAACCTTAAAAGAATGAATGGGAAATTTCTCTTTACTTTAATAGAACAGGAGGTTTACTTACTGAGTTTTTCTTTGAATTGAATTCAAAACTGTTCGAATTGTATAATCGTCAATTACTGACATTGGTAAACGGCCCAAAGCAATTTGATTATAATTCAATTCGTGACGGTCGTAAGTAGAAAGTTCATATTCTTCAGTCATTGATAAACAATTTGTTGGACAATACTCAACGCAGTTACCACAAAATATACAAATTCCGAAATCAATACTGTAATTAAGCAATCGTTTTTTTCGAATATCCGTTTCAAATTTCCAATCAACAACGGGTAGATCTATAGGGCATACACGAACACATACTTCACAAGCAATGCATTTATCAAATTCAAAATGGATTCGTCCGCGGAAACGCTCTGATGTGATTAATTTTTCATAAGGATATTGAATAGTTACGGGTAAACGATTTGCGTGGGATAAGGTAATCATGAAACCTTGACCAATGTACCTTGCTGCTCGGACTGTTTGGTGGCCATAATTCATGAACCCAGTTACCATAGGGAACATATCGTGAATATCTATGAATAATTTTATGTTTGTTTCTTTCTCTTGTTTGAACCAAGTCATGAATCTCAGATTCTTTTTTTCTTTACAGTGAAAGAAGTTGGAAAGAAGTTGTTAATAATAGATTACCGAGAGAAATGGGTAAAAGAAATTTCCACCCGAGATTTAATAATTGGTCCATTCTTAACCTAGGTAAAGTCCATCGTGTTGCGATAGAAATAAACAAAAACAAATAAGTTTTAGCTAATGTAATAAAGATACCAATTGTCGTTCCAATGATTCCATTTATTTTATTTATTTCAAATAGCTCAGGGGCGAATACGTACGGAATGGAAATATTCCAACCCCCCAAGTAAAGAACTGTTACAAATAACGAAGAAAGTAATAGATTTAGATAGGAAGCAACGTAAAATAAACCAAATTTGATACCTGAATATTCGGTTTGATACCCTGCTACTAATTCTTCCTCCGCTTCTGGTAAATCAAAAGGTAATCTCTCGCATTCCGCTAGAGAAGAAATTAGAAAAACGATAAACCCTATTGGCTGACGCCACAAATTCCATCCCCAAAAACCATATTTTGATTGCGCCTCAACTATATCAACTGTACTTGAACTGTTAGATAATTATAGTCGATGATAACATCACTGTTTACATCGCTAGTCCAAAACCGTACATGAGATTTTCACCTCATACGGCTCCTCGTGGGTCACAAATAAATTTTAGGACCGAATCAGTATTATTTATCTTCGTATGGTTGTAGAATAGATAGAGAAAAAATAGATTGGAAGGTCCAAAATTATACCAATGGAATTCTGTCTGCTATATTCTGAAGAATAAAAAAAAAGTGCTTCTGAATTGATCTCGCCCATTCATAATTTCAATTTTTATTTGTTGAGTAATAACTTAAGCCTTCAATAAAATACTTCTTGTAGAATATCAATAGATATTTCAACCCATTGTTTTCTATTACGAAAAAAATGAAACATTCCATTAGCTCATAAATCATGACACGGATTAGATCTCTCTATATCTATGAAAGAAAGAATAAAAAAAAAGATTTCTTTTTTATTCTTTATTGTTTCTTTTTCGTTCCTATTCTGCTTTCGGATCTGATAAAACCACGAATGGGGCTTAAACTAAAAAATAGTAAAGGATTATTTCGTTCCTGATAGTCATTACTTTAATCGGCAGATAGGAGGATACTCTGGACCGGAATCATGGGGAGTACTGCCTAGTCATTTCTACGAATTTAAAGCCCCAATTAGTATTCTTTTTATGTTATCCAGAAGTCTCTTTTTATATAATTTACATAATCTCCATTACCAATCCTTTATGTATTTTGGTGTTCCTAACCATCCACTCGTTTTTTGTTCAATCCCCCGTTTGTTTAGCAATACATGTATGGGAATCCATACAAAGGATAGCGAAAACTCTATACGGTTGATCTTTTGAGCCCGCTTCAAGCTAGATTGACTAATCAACCCGTCTTGGGGTAAAGACTTCTTCCGCTTACGTTTTCTTCCACTTAACTTTTGTACATAGGAAATGAGATTCTATTTTTTTGTTTAATTTACTGCGAATTTATAAGCTGCTTTCTTTCACTCATATATAACTATCTAATTTAGTTTATCAACTCAACTTATTTTCTAGAACGAAAGGAATAGGTAAAATAAAAGTTTCTAGTTCAACGAATCGCACGTAGAGATATTGATAAAACACATAGAGTTAATGGTATTTCATAACTAATCGATTGAGCAGCAGCTCGCAGACCACCTAAAAAGGAATATTTATTATTTGATCCGTATCCTGACATAAGAAGTCCAACGGGAGCAATACTTGAAATGGCAATCCATAAAAAAATACCGATATTGAGATCGGCTAAAATAAGGCGAGAGCTAAAAGGAATTACTGAAAAACTTAGTAAAATTGATATGACTGCTATAGCCGGTCCAATACTAAATAAACGAGTATTGCCTCTAGATGGAAGAATATTTTCTTTGAAAAGCAGTTTTGTTCCATCTGCTAGCGCTTGAAGAATGCCCAAAGGACCGGCATATTCAGGCCCAATACGTTGTTGTATTCCTGCAGATATTTCTCTTTCTAACCATACAATTACTAGTACACCTATTGTGATTCCCAATACAAGAGTCAAAATAGGGACCAACATCCATATGATCCCATAGACCTCTTTTAAAGATTCCAATGTGTAAAAGGAATTGATATCTTCTACTTCTGTCGTATAAATTATCATTTCAACGATCCACTTCTCCCATAATGATATCTATGCTACCTAGTATCGTCATAATATCAGCCAATTTCATTCTTTTAACTAACTGAGGAAGAATTTGCAAATTGATAAAACCCGGCGGGCGAATTTTCCATCTCCAAGGAAAACCGCTTTGATCCCCTATCAGAAAAATTCCTAATTCTCCCTTTGGGGCTTCCATTCTCGCATAAAGTTCTTGTCTCGGTAATTCAAATGTGGGAGAAGGTTTTTTACTAATGAATCGATATTCAAAATCATTCCATTCTGGATCCCTTTCTCGATCAAAGCATCGGATTTCTAAATTCTCATAGGGACCACCCGGAATTCCTTCCAGGGCCTGTTGAATTATTTTTATAGATTCCGTCATTTCACTGATTCGGACTAAATAACGAGCTAATGAATCTCCTTCTTTTTGCCACTGGATTTCCCAATCAAATTCGTCGTAACACTCATAATGATCAACTTTCCGAAGATCCCATTTGATTCCAGATGCTCGTAGCATTGGGCCGGATAAACCCCAATTTATTGCTTCTTCTCCACCAATAACGCCTATCCCTTCAACTCGTTCTAAAAAAATAGGATTTCGCGTAATAAGTTTTTGATATTCAACAATTCCTGTTAAAAAATAATCACAGAAATCCAAACATTTATCTAGCCAGCCGTAAGGTAGATCGGCCGCCACTCCTCCGATACGAAAATAATTATGCATCATTCTCATACCGGTGGCAGCTTCGAATAGATCATATACTAATTCTCTTTCTCTGAAAATATAGAAAAAGGGGGTCTGTGCACCAATATCTGCCATAAAAGGTCCAAGCCATAATAGATGAGAAGCTATACGACTCAACTCCAACATAATTACTCTGATATAGCTGGCCCTTTTAGGGACTTGAATATTCCCCAACTGTTCTGGTCCATTTACGGTTATTGCTTCCGTGAACATAGTGGCTAAATAATCCCAACGCGTTACATAAGGCAAATATTGTATAATTGTTCGGTTTTCCGCAATTTTTTCCATTCCTCTGTGTAAATAACCTAATATTGGTTCACAGTCAACAACATCTTCACCATCTAGAGTAACGATGAGACGAAGAACACCATGCATTGATGGGTGGTGAGGCCCCATATTGACTATCATAAGGTCTTTTTCTGTAGCTGATAGATTCATAAGTTTTTCCTCGATTCATTCTTACATGAATTGTTGAAAACGAAAACAAGTACATCAAAATGAAAATCTAATAAATCGACTAATTCAAAATTTGCAAATTAACGATTTTTTGATTCCCGAATATCCAACTCACCAATTAATTCTTTATAACGTATTTTATTTGTCTTTGATAAATAAGATAGCAGTCGTTGACGTTTTCCTAGAATTTTACGTAGACCTCTCTGAGATAAATAGTCTTTTTTGTGCAATTCCAAATGTGAAGTAAGTCTTCGTATCTTATTGGTGAAACTAACTATTTGAAATTCAGCAGACCCCCTGTTTTCTTCTTTTTTTTCTTGAAAAATAACTGAGATGAATGAATTTTTTACCATAAAACCAAAAAATTTCCCCCTTTTTTTGAATGTGAATTTTACTGATCAGTAATAATAATACCAGTCATTTTGATATACACGATGATTTTAAGTTCGTTATGAACTTTATCATTTTTTTTTTCAAATAAAATTAATCAATCCGGGTTTCGATTTGATTCGTATAGGGATACAAAAGAGTGAGAGATTTCTACAAAAGAGAAAATTTTAGAGTTCAAATAAGAGGATTTTGTTGATTCATTTGTCGATCTAATTGATATGTATGTCATTAAATTAGTATCGTGTATCAGAATAAAATGTAAGACAATCCTTGTGACCATCTATTTGTTTTCATATACCCGGCACGATACATACATAATATAGGGGAAAATGTACCATTAAAATGTACCATTAACGAATTTTCAGACGCGGATACATACGGATCCTTATCATACTGAAACGACTGCCGTTATTAGTATTAAACCAATATCGATTCATACAAGCTAAATCTTCTAATCGATAATTGGGCCAAAGAAAGAACTTTAATTTAATTAGTTTCTTTTTATCACTATCAAGATGTTTGTTTTTAGTCAAAACTTGACCACAGTTTTTTACATTATTTAAAAATACTGCATTTCTATGCATACCATTTTTATCCCTGGAATTGAAAGAAATTCGAATTCGCAATTCTCGCCGGTGGTTAGGGGATAAAATATTTTCAGGAACAAACAAATCATAATGATTTTTGTCTTTATTTTCAGTCATCTTTTGATGTCTTGCAATAAATTCATAAAAATGATTTTTATCAATATAGTTTTTTTCTTGGTATCTTTGATTAATTTGGTGTTTATTTTTATGAACCAACAAAATACTTATAGTTTGATATAGAATAAATTGTCCATCATTTTTTACCGACAGACGAACTGGATCGATAATCAATATTCCTTTTTTCATTAATTCTCTAAGAGTTAAATCCTTCTGAATCATCAAAATATCCAGATTCATCTCTCCCCGTTGAATAGAGGATATAACAATTTCGTTTGGATTTATCAGTCTAAGCAGGAGGCAATATACTTTGATATTATTGATTATTCTTTGATTTAAAGAATCATCCCATCTCAATTGAAAACGCAAATACCTTTTTAGGAAGAAATCAAGCTCTGCTTCCGTGTTGCTCTTGTATTGCTTTTTCTTTCTACGTTTTTTTTTGTCTGATTTATCATAATCTTCTTCAACATCTTTTTCTTGGTTTGAGAGAACGGATTTAAAATTTCCTTGTTTTTGTGCATCTGATACAAGACCCCCTTCACCTATGGGTTCTTTTTCTTCTTGATTTCGATTCTCTAATCCAATAATTTGTTTTTCGTTTGGTGCTATAAGGGAGTCCCTTTTTTTATTTTCAATAATATTTTTATTAATGTTCCTATTTCCATTAAAATTGAAAAGAAGTAATTTTATTGGTATGATCCATGGTTTAACCTTATATGCATTATATAGCAGCACAAATTCTGGGAAGAACCAAAGTTCTAGATTCGGTATAGGATGACTTAGTATTTCTTCATTCAGTCCCATCCAATCAAAATGGCTTCCTTTTTTATTGGATGGGTTGCTTTCTTGATCTTGATAAATTGTGAAATAAAAAAGGTCCATTTTATCAATTATTTGATAATTCTTAACCACAGTCTTAATATTTTTCTTACTCTTGGTACTGGTATCGACCCAGGACTCAATATCGACCTTATTTCTAAGACAAAAATCAAGAATTCTCCAATTAAAAAACTTTCTGTGCGAAAAATTCCCCATAGCATCTAGGATATCGCCTTCTCCTAGATAATTATGGATGGGGATATCCCTCAGTGTATCAAAAAAATTTTGTTTATCCATGTTGTAATGATAAGAACTCTCTTCCCTCTTATTTACTTGGAATGGTGATCCATAAGCATACGGGTCCCTCTTATCTTGATAATTAATAGATTTATATGATAAAAAATCATATCCATAGTGTTTTTTAAAATTAGATTTTTTATATTTTTGTTCTTGATTCAGTTTATATTCTTGAGTTAGTAATGAGTTCGCTTGAAAATCATTTTTTTTTTCGTAATGAATTAATCTTTCTTTTTCATCTGAATCCCATTTTGTTAAATGTTTATTTTGAGCCAGATAGTGTTGATTGACTCTATTTCGCCATTGTCCTGGTCCTAATTTTAGCCATCTATTCTGAACTAAATCGTATTGATAACGACTCCTTAACCAGTTTTTCCATTCATTCATTCCAGAATGCCAAACAATTTTCTGTCTTAACCCATAATGATGTCTTAATCTGGAATGAGATACTCCCCGTTCTTCAAAATAATCTTTTATTTCATTTTTAAGAAAAAGAGATGTTCCATGATATTGAAGGATAGGTTTGAATTTATAAAAACTAATAACTTGGGTTTGTGATAATTTGTAAAATACATATGCTTGTGAGAGGGAGGATAAGTCACAAAAAGCTTTTTCATTTTTATTTCTAATACTAATATTAGAAAGTGAAGAAAGTGAGGTTTTTATAGTTGAAATAAAATGAGTTGTATTTTTAGTTGTTTTATTAATTCTTTCTTGATTTGCTTCATTATTGTGAATGAAGTTCTCAATCATTTTTTTTGTTGATTCAAGAAAAAGTTGGGTATTGGTTCTTGGAATATTAATGATATATAGAAGAATATCCATGTATATCTTTTCAATGAAAAAATTTATAAAAAAATAGAATTTCCGGATTAATCGAATATTTCTTCTTTTTACTATTTGCCAAAATTTTTTTGATGATTCTAATATTTTATCCTGATAACTTATTTTGTTAGAACTACTATTTATTTCTTGAGTTAGAAATTCGTTTTTCTTGTCTTTTATAATTAGAATTTTTTGTATTTGATTTTTGATTGTGTTTGTTCTCTTAGTCAGATCTTTTATTTTTTTTTCGGTTAATGAATAATTTGTCCACGCCATAGATTGAATTTGAAGGGATGATTTGTGAATCATCTTATTACTGATTATCGAATCCTTTTTAGTTTCGCCCAATTCATATGGTTCTCTCAACCCAAAAAATGGAATTGGATTTATTTTTGAAAGTTCTTTTATTATTCCTTTTAGAAATAGAATGCTTTGAGTGATCCATTTTTTTGTTTCTTTTGAAGCTTTTCGAAACAATTTAGTTTTTTCTTTTAAAATTGTTAAAGCTATAAAACATTTCGTTTTCCATTTTTTTATTTTTTTTTTTAGTTCTTTAAAAATAGGCTCAAAAAACGAACGCCGTTTTCGAGGAGAGCCGAAAGGTAGTTCAGTTTCCATTCCCCAAACTGTTAAAAAGCAAAAATCATTCTTTTGACCTTTCTTTTTTTTCATTGGATCTTTATGAGAGGGTTGTAGTTTAAATCTGTGCCAAGGTTTCAGGCAAAAAGGAAATAGGATCTTTATCTGAATACCGTCTGTTAACCAGTTTTTTGGAAATTCGGTTTCGGATAATTGAACACCATTATAAGTGCATTTAACATGCATTTCTCGATTCCAATCCGTTAAATCCTCAGACCACTCAGGAAATTGAAATAATAACATACGGGCAATGTTTTTAACTATTATCAGTGAAGGTAATATAATATATTTTCTAAGAATTGATTGGGTTATTAACACGGAGCCCCTTATTACTTGAGCAAGTAAAAGACTATCCCAAGCTTCTGCTATTTCTATCCTCATTTTCTCTTCTCTTTTGTATTTTTCTCTTTTGGCCTCGTCTTTTTTCTCGATCTTTTTTTCTGTATAATCAGAAATTTTTGATTCTTTGTTTTTACATATCCAATTTCGAGATATTCGTTTCAGCGGTCCAGAAATATCAAAAGAAAAAAAGAGTGGTTTGTCTACTCTGTCCAAAAAAAGGGGGGAATGTACATTTGCTTGAAACAGCTCCCAAGTAATTGTTTTACGCCTTTGGGCACGCATGGAACCCTTTATTATGTCGCGCCGAAAATCCGATTGTTGCGAATAGCGTATCAAAGCCACTTCGTCCGTTTGATCAGGATCATTAGCATCCTTGGTATTAGTATAAGTATCGGCGTTTGCCTGGTTATTAGTAAAAATCACGACGCGCTTGGATTTTCTTGAACGAATTTCATGCTCTGCTGTTACATTTTCCTCGTTTTCTCCCTCCTGTTGTTCTAAATCGTCGATTAATTTGTATGACCATCGAGGCACTTTTTTACTTATTTCTTTTATTCCAATAGATTTTTTTCTAATTGTTTGATTGTTGGGATTAGTTATAACTATATTGAATAAAAATTTCAAAATTTTGACTCGATCCTCGGAATCGATATTTCCCTGTTCATCTTCTGTCAATGTCAATAAAGAGAGTTCTTTTTCTGTTGCTAATGATTTTATATTGAGTGTATCTAGTGTCTGTTCAAGGTCGTGATAATCAGTAGTAAGAAGTAGAGCATGAATCTTATTTATCCAAAATGGATCCGTGTTTTTTTTTTTATAAGTTTGATTTATGCTTAAAGGGGAACCCCATTTTTTGATTCTTCCGCGGTAGGGTCCATGCAAGAAAGGATCATATAGTTTAGGCAAGTATTCTCGTTTAGTTTCATTATTAGAGAATCGAGTCCTTTTTTCAAGTATGCCCAGATCAAAAGATTCCTTATCTAAAGATTCGACTCTTTTTATAAACTCCTTACTCAAATTTCTTCTTTTTAGTTCATTGATAAAACTCCAATCAGTATACAATTCATCAGAAAACCATTTTTCTGGTGTGAAAAAATATATTTTTTTTTGTATCATTTCCCCAAAAGTTGCTAAACTGGGTGGATACGTAAAAGATATTTTTTCTTTTCCATCACTTTGACATGTATAAAAAAAATATTGTGACATTTCATTTTTTATAGCATTTTCAACCCGGTCATTTTTTATATATCGCAAAGGTCGATTCCATCGTTTAGAATCAAAAAGAAGTGTCACAAGAGGTTTTTCAATCCATAATAAATATTTATCTTCTTTTTTTTTTAATATTTCTAACTTCGAACTTTCTTGATTCCCATCCAGATAAGAAGTTTCATAAACCGGTCTATTTTTATAGTATGTCTCTTTAAAACGAAAGTGGAATTCGCCCTTTATTTTTTTTTTTTTCTTTCCAGTCACTCGTAGCTTTTCTGTTTCTTTGCTCGGATCCACCTCTTCCTCCGAAAAAAGGGAAGAAGAAGTATTTTCTTCGGTCCCCTGTTTCTGGTTAGCCCCTCCCCCCTCGGAAATAGTTTCTATTTCTATGTTTCTTTCTTCCTCACTTTCCCCCACTTCTTCCGGTTCGGAAATTCCTTTCAGTTTCTTAGTTAGAATGGGTGACGGTATTCTGCCTAAATAGTAAACACAGGTAATAAATAACAGAATACTAAAGATTCGAGCCATAGAATTTCTAAATTCTGATACAAGATACTTATTAGATCGAATAAGTACATTAGACCTAATTAAATTATTTTGTTGTATCCAGACTAATACCAACCCAACCCATTTCATCAATAAAAT